TGGCCAAATCATTGATGCAAATAATATCCAAATACCAAATTAGCCTCCTCCGCAAAGGAAAAGAAGCTCTTGGGAAGATCAAAGAAAGAACCCGTTCTTCCTCTGTAAAGAATTCTTCCAATAATTCTGAATTTAACCTTTTTAAAAAAGCGCGTACAGTACTTTTGTGTTTACGAGCCAAAGTTTTAAGACAAGAAAGTCGAAGTATATATTTTACTCGATACAAACTCTTTTTTTTTGAGGATCCGCTGTAATAATGAGAAAGATTTCTGCATATACGCAAAAATCGATCGATAATATCAAAATCTGACGAATCCGCCCAGGTCGGCTTACTAATGGGATGCCCTAATACGTTACAAAATTTAGCTTTAGCCAATGATACAAGCAGTTTCATAATTGGAACTAGTGTATCGAGTTTCTTCATACCATTATCCATTAGAAATGCATTTTCTAGCATTTGACTCCGTACCACTGAAGGATTTAGTCGCACACTTGAAATATAGCCCAAAAAGGCAAGAGAACGCTTGGATAATTGGTTTATATAGATCCTCTCTGGTTGTGACCACACATAAAAATAACATTGCCATAAATGGACAAGGTAATATTTCCACTTATTCATCAGAAGAGGCGTATCTTTTGAAACCAGAATTGCTTTTCCTTGATATCTAACATAATGTATAAAAGGATGCTTGAAGACCCGTAGGATAGCCCGAAAATAATTAGCAAATACTTTTACAAGATGTTCTATTTTTCCATAAAAATAGACTCGCTCAAAAAAAAACCTATAAGATGTTAATCGTAAATGAGAAGATTGGTTACGGAGAAAAAGTAAAATAGATTCGTATTCACATACATGAGAATTATATAGGAACAAGAATAATCTTCGATTTTCTTTTGAAAAAAAAGAAATCAATTTATTTGGAGTAATAAGACTATTCCAATTACAATACTCGTGAAGAAAAAACCGTAATAAATGCAACGAAGAGGCATCTTTCACCCAATAGCGAATAATTTGAACCAAAATTTCCAGATGGAGGGGGTATGGTATTAATACATCTGACACATAATTCAAATGTGGGAATTTATCCTCTAAAAAAGGAAATATTGAATGAATTGATCGTAAATTATAAGATTTTGTGATTTCTGCTTCTTCTAAGGAAGATACTAATCGTAAGGAAAATGGAATTTCCACAATGAGTGCAAACCCTTCTGATAGAATTTGAGAATACAAATTTTTGTTGTACCCCAAAAAATGATTTTGGTTATAATAATTAGTGGAAATAATCAAATGATTCTGTTGATACATTCCAGTAATTAAACGTTTTACAATTAGTAAACTGGATTTCTTGTCATAACCCACATTTTCCAACAAAATGGATCCATTTAAAAAATGATCATGAGCAAATGCATAAATATACTCCCGAAAGAGAAGTGGGTATAGGAAGTTGTGTTGCCGAGATTTATCAAGTTCTAAATATCCTTGAAATTCTTCCATTTTCAATTAGATTTGAACCAGGGATAGTATAATGAATTTATTGGGTTATCAAATGATACATAGTGCGATACAGTCAAAACAAGGTATTAAAGAATAAGAATATATACCTCGTAAACAGGTAAGACTCATCAACGAACTCTCTATCCGCTCTTTTCTTTTTCCTTCTAATTGGTTTATGTTTATTTTAGGATAACAAGATGGTTAGAAATCCTTTATTTTTTCAACGCAATCGCTCTTTTGATTTTGGAAAAAAAAAAGATCTTTATCAATATACTGCTTCTTCTACACATTCATCTCTACCCCTAATGTAGAATAACTAATAGTTAGGACTCATAAAAAAATCGATAATCCGCTCATGAGAAAAGTCCTTCCCGCATCAAGCACTAATATCTTTTTAACGTATAATTAGATCGGGTAATCATTCAAATTAAGAACATAAGCTCGTTGCTTTTTATTTCTCTAGAATTGGAGCCCTAGAGCTCTATCCATTTATTCATTCGACCCTACTTGAAATTTCTTTTGTTCCACATCAAGAATTCAAACAAGCTTTTGAACCCATCAGGTAAAAATATTTCCCGAATTCCCCATTGATACGACATGCTGTTTTTTCCATTCATTCCTTTCAGGATCAGTCGTGGTCTTACAAACTCTACCGATAGTATGGACGAATCTGTTACTTCATACAAATGTGTAAAAGATGCTAGCCGCACTTAAAAGCCGAGTACTCTACCATTGAGTTAGCAACCCGAATAAAAAAAAGAATTAGTATGTGCAGATACAATCAGAATCAAAAACGAAATGGAATTGCACGACGTAATCAAATAAAATATCAAATGGAATCAAATAAAAAAAAAAAATGGATATACCGTCTCTTGTATCTTATCTTATGTTATCCCTTCTTAGATTATCTATTTTTTTTTGAATCCAAATTTGTATATCACACAAAAGTAACTTCTTGTATCACAGAAAATCCAATGAGCCCATCATGTGAATTGAATGAAGTAAAATAAAAAAAAAACCAAGTCTATGAAGCGGAGATAACTAGATCTATTTATCCACAATCGGATTATATTTGTTTGATCCACTGTTGTCAATATGAATGTGAATAGTGAAAAACGAATACAATGGAGAACACAAAAGAATAAAAAAAAAAAAAATAGAAATAACAATTTCAATTGAATATCTTTCTTTTTTTTTTCTATTTCATTATTCAATTTAATTAGTCAATTGAAATATCTATTTATTAATATTTCATCTATAAATTCTATATTTCTATTAATTGAAATAAATAGAAATAGGAAAATATATATATAAAATATAGAATAATGAAAATGAAAAAAAGAGAAAATAAATAAAAAAAGAAAAAACTACGGAGTTGTGTTGGATTGGCACGATAGAGATAATGAACATAAATAGAAAAAAAAAAAGTGTAGGCGAAAGAATAAATTAAGGTAAGGAAGAAGTCAAGTAGAAAAAAATCTCGGGTTTATTCAATCAATAAATAAATATAAGTAGAATAAACAAGCGTAATCCCTTGTGTTTTTTTATTTGTTCATAGATTTCCAACAAAAACCAACCCATTGATGGTAATGTCCAAATTTTCTATTTCTAGTATAAAACCAATTATTTCATTTATTCACTTGATTGATCTTTAATAAATAAGTGTAGTAGAACAAGAGAGGGGGGAAATAATAGAGAAAAGGTTATCCAAAGCTATAGACAAGTCATCCACACCCTCTTTTTTTTTTTATTTCATTAATTGAATTTTTCGGTTATTGATTCAGGTCAAATTCCGTAAAAACCGCAGCCCTCTTTGAAATATCATGAACAGTTCCTGTAGGTTGAGCACCTTTTTCAAGAAAATATAGAATTGCAGGAACATTTAAATAGGTTTGATTCTTTATCGGATCATAAAAACCCACTTTACGAAGATCTCTTCCCTCTCTTCGGGATCGAACATCAATTGCAACGATTCGATAAACGGCTCATTGGGATAGATGTAGATTAACAATACCCCCCCCAGAACCGTATAAGAAGTTTTCTCCTCGTACGGCTCGAGAAAATTTGAAGTTATGTATATGTATAGAATTCTAATTAATGTAAAATAGATCCATAGATTATCAAATCAATTAGACTATGATTTCATTTTTTTTTTATTCTTTTCCAAATTCAATTGAAAAAGAAATGAAAAAAAAAATTATTATTTGTATCCTCATAACTCAAGTTGGGTAACTCTCACTCAAAGGAAAACCTTTAAGCATTTCATTTATTGAGCCGTCTATAACCCCCTTTTTGCCTGTCTCCTTTAGAATCTAGTCTATTGTTCATTCTGATCTAGTTTAGTTATTGAGACAATTAACAAGTTTAGTTATTAAAACAATTAAAAAAGGTATTTCCTTGTTCCGGGATCCTTTATCTTTGCTTTGAATCATTGGGTTTAGACATTACTTCGGTGATCTTTAATCCTTTCAAAATGGCAGCAACATACCATTTTTTGTGATTTCTTTTTATCAAAGAACCATATGAATGATTGATTCTCGCGTGATACACTTTTGATCAAAAGAGTTTTCCTAATTCCAACAAATTTGATGTTTGAATTTGAAACTTGCTTGAATTGGATCCTTTCGATTTCTATATCGAAAATATACTTACGAAGTTGTTTCAACTTATTGATTGACACTAACCCTAGATCTCCGCCCCTGATAAATGAATTAATACTTTCTACTCGAGCTCCATCATGTAATATTTACATTCAAACTTCCCCAAAATGAAATGAGGGTTATAGTGGAACAGAACAAACGATGTCGAGCCAAGAGCATCTTCATTCCTATATATAAAAGAAAATGGTGGATGTAAGATAAGAATCCACAGTTGATCATGTCCTTCAAGTCGCACGTTGCTTTCTACCACATCGTTTTAAACGAAGTTTTACCATAACCTCTAGTTTCTTGGAACTGGTATGTAATTGATTCAATTATGGAATCATGAATAGTCATTGGTTTAGTTGGTACATAGTTATCTATACTGTTATGAATGGGTAGTTTCTTAAAAAGTATCAGCAAGGATTCCATTTTTTTTAAACCCACATTTTCTTTTAGATATTGGATTTTCTTTTAGTATATTGGATGAATACAATTTTTTGTATGAATGCAATATTTATTTAATATGAAATGGAATATATATATTATTCTTTTTTTTTTTATTTCTATCAATTTAGAAAAAATTACGAATAAATAAGAAATACGTTCTTTTTGAATCCGCATTTTCAAGTTTCTTGATAGGATGGATTCGCCAGTTTAACACTTCTTCAAGTACCAAGGATTCATAGAAAATCATTCAAAATAATTGATTGAAAGTTCGATATTATTATTTGACTAAAGTTTTCCAATAAGGGAAGGGACATTTTATTATCTTTTATTATCATAAAAAAAAACCTATTCGAATTAACCCATTAATGATTTAAAACAAATAGATAGATCAAAAACAAATCCCATTTTTTTTTTGACTCTAAATTATTTTAGCCTAAACCGGTCTTAAGAGACTTAATCCCATTGATTCAATTCAATTAGTACCAAAAACGCAAGCCCTTCGTATTTATAATTCCACATAAATCCACAGAAATAAAATAATCAAGTTGCACACACCATTTAAGGGATAGAGAATAAGAGAGGCTTTCACATTTCGATTTTGAATTTAAATGACATCATGGAAAATATATGAGACGTAAGGTTTTTTTATGAATAACGAATTTCAAATATGAATATGAAAGATATGGACATACGATGAAAAGCCCGTCCTACTTTTTTTTTCATTAAAAAAGTCTTTTTTTTTTTTTATCTATGTTCCCATCTTTTACCTAGATAAAAAATGGATTCAATTCCATCTACGTCTTGTGGTATTTAAACTCGATTCAATTTGTGAAAAAAATATGATTTAGAGACGAATCCAAAATAATCAAAATAATGATAAGAAAGAAGAATCACATTCTATCTAATATTAGACTCTTAAACAGAAGGTTGTTCAAAAAAGGCAATCTTTTTTTGATATGATAATTTTGATATGATTATATCATATATAATATTATGGAATATTATGATATATAATATCATAATACTATGATATATATAATACGCATACTCTGGGACGGAAGGATTCGAACCTCCGAATAGCGGGACCAAAACCCGTTGCCTTACCACTTGGCCACGCCCCATTTCTATTCAAGACTAATAAACACTAATATTGTTATTGGTTGTTCGTCAATTCCAGTCCAAATATTGATAGAATCAATTAGATTGTTGCTAGGATTTTGATACGTGTAGATATCGAATGAAACTTAATTTATTGATCATTAGATATAATTCAATTAAGATATTGTATGAAAGTAGGATTTCTTCTATATCTATTTTGATTTGAGAATGGAAGGATTTTTGATTGGCTGAGTTCAAATCAAAGAAAAGAAAGGTTTTTTGACCTACCTTATGTTATTCATTTTTACCTTATCCCTTATATCAATAATAAGATATTAATAACTCAATCAACTCAAAAAAAAAATTATCTTCAAGAACAAAATGTTTGTTATGCTTAATATTTTAAGTTTAATCTGTATCTGTCTTAATTCTGTCCTTTATTCAAGTAGCTTTTTCTTAGCCAAATTACCCGAGGCCTACGCTTTTTTGAATCCAATAGTAGATATTATGCCAGTAATACCTGTGTTCTTTTTTTTATTAGCTTTTGTGTGGCAAGCTGCTGTAAGTTTTCGATGAGATTTTTCATACTATCCTAGAAAAATTCATGATTTACTCGAAAAAAAAATTCTAACAATTTCTAATATAAGATCAGATAAGTCTTACATACAGTCTGAACCGTTAAGTTAAATATTGAAATTCTTGTATAGCTGTGCTAAATCTAGATCACTCTCATTTTCTTGTTATAACTTTTTTTTCCATTCAACGACCCTATTAGAGTCCCCCACAATATATAATTGTTGGTATAAAAGAAAATTTTCATTAATAAACAACTCAACTCTGATTTTCTTAAATTTTTTTTTTTTTTTCTAGAAATCACTTCATTTCTTGGTGTCAAAAAATAGGGTATGCAGTATAAAAATAGAGAATCTATTCTCTTTTTTTTTTTCAAAAAAAAAAATGCTATTGGAGATTGTGTAATGCTTACTCTAAAACTATTTGTTTATACAGTAGTGATATTCTTTGTTTCTCTCTTCATTTTCGGATTCCTATCTAATGACCCGGGACGTAATCCTGGACGTGAAGAATAAAAAATCAGATTTTTGTTTTCCTTGCTTGATTTGCAAATTTTTATCTATTCCACATCTTTCTTTAACTATATATAAAAAAAAAAAATACCAAGTCATCGACAGAAACGGAAAGAGAGGGATTCGAACCCTCGGTACGAAAAACGCGTACAACGGATTAGCAATCCGACGCTTTAATCCACTCAGCCATCTCTCCCCCAATTGAAAAATGAAAAATAATAATTACTATGATACATTAAGTAAGGCTTGAAAAAAGCCCTTCTTTAGATAGCTTTATTATTTTATTATATCTTTATTATTTATTATATAGATAGCTAAATAAAGCTATCTATAGATAATATATATCTAAAAACTTTTATCAGAAATTCCAATTCCATTTAGATTTTAAATAAAGTAAGGGCTCAAAAGAGATATCTACAATCCAATATTTGAATATATAAATACCAATCTATTAAATGTTAATAAAAAAAATTTTGAATAAATTAAGAAAATCAAAAAGAAAATGAAAATATATATATATTAAATAATAAATAAAATCAATAAAAGTACCTTGTTTATTTCGTCCGAAAAGTCCCTTTTTATTTCCACGGCCTGGCCTGGTCAGTACCTAGCCGGGCTTTTTTTTTTGTTCCAATGAATTGTAGAAAAAATGATTTATTTTATTTGAAAACTCAAAATTCTTTTGAAATAAAATAACAAAAATCGAAACAACAATCATATCATAAGAAGGATTTTTTCGATTCCTATGATACAGAATCAAAGTGCCATTTCTTATTATTCTTTCTTTTTTTATTTACTTTTTTTTACTGGAATAAAAAAAACTTATCATTTAATTAGTTAAATGAGTCCTCGTTTACTAATCTCATTAGTCTTCCTGATAAAAATATGTCAACGCTCTCATTTTCATGATTTTTTTTCTGATCCTATTTTTTTATTACTTATTACTATGACCTATTTTTGTGTTCGACAAAAGGTCGATTTATATGCAATAATAGCATTGTAGCGGGTATAGTTTAGTGGTAAAAGGGTGATTCGTTCTATTAACCCTTTCATAGTTAAAGGGTCTTTCGTTTGATTTATATTTCGATCAAAAACTTTATTTCTTAAAAGGATTAAATCCTTTTCCTATCGATGAAAAATTCGAGGAAAAATAGAAATTCTCGTGATTTGTATCCAAGAGTCCGTTATAAATTGAAAAAATGGGATCATGAAATTACGAAACATAATTGATTTTTGAATTGGATCCATACTTCCAATTGAACGAGTAAGGAATCCATGGATAAAGGTAGAAAGAACGGTCTATTTCTAATCGTAACTAAATCTTCAATTTTAGATTTATATAAGGGAGATTGAAGCAAAACAAAATAGCTATTAAACAATGTCTTTGGTTTACTAGAGACATCGACAGATTATATTGTTTTAGCTCGTTGGAAACAAAAAAGACTTTTCCTAAGGATTATTTCAAATAGAAATAGGGAACGAAGTAACTAGAAAAGATTGTTAGAATCCTCTTTTCTTCTATAGGGATCATCTATAAAGCAGGTCCTTTTGAATGCATTCAGACAGAAAGGCTGACATAGATGTTATGGGTAGAATTTGTTTTTTTTTTCGTTTACATCTTTTTTTTCCATCTTCCATAAAGGAGCCGAATGAAATCAAAGTTTCACGTTCGGTTTTGAATTAGAGACGTTCAAAATGATGAATCAACGTCGACTATAACCCCTAGCCTTCCAAGCTAACGATGCGGGTTCGATTCCCGCTACCCGCTTATCTTATATATTTTATCTTCTATTTTTTTTTATTAAAATGATATCGTAATTTTATAGATTTCTTATTTTTTGATTACTATATTTCGAAATTCATAATAGACAAATATTTTTGAATTGATTCATTTCAAATTCGAAAATTTTCATTCTATTTTATAATAGAATCCATTTTTATTATATAAAGTACTCTATATTATTTTATAAAATAAGATAATTGAATTAATATAGAATAAAATGAATCTCGAATTACTATAAATCATAATAAGATAAATTTGACAATTTAATTGTAAATGAAATGAATGGAATGCATCATTGAATTGAATAAGAAATTTCCAGAATTCGTGCACATCTTTTTTTTTATGAACAAAAGATGTGCAAATAAGAAAAAAAAAATAGGAGTGAAATTAACTGTGACACGTTCATTAAAAAAAAATCCTTTTGTAGCAAACTTTTTATTAAAAAAAATAAATAAGCTTAACACAAAGGAAGAAAAAGAAATAATCATAACCTGGTCACGAGCATCTACCATTATACCCACAATGATTGGTCATACTCTTGCTATTCATAATGGAAAGGAACATTTGCCTATTTATATAACAGATCGTATGGTAGGGCATAAGTTGGGAGAATTTGTGCCAACTCTAAATTTCCGAGGGCATGCGAAAAATGATAATAAATCTCGTCGTTACTAATTTCAATTAGTAAAATCAGAAAAAAAATGAATAAAGATAAAATAAAGATATTTATGATTCATTAGTGAGAGGTGAACCTTATGATAAAGAAGACAAAAAAGAATGGATATAAAGAAGTATACGCTTTAGGTCAACATATCCGTATGTCCACTCACAAAGCACGAAGAGTAATTGATCAAATTCGTGGACGTTCTTACGAAGAAACACTTATGATACTAGAACTCATGCCTTATCGAGCATGTTATCCCATTTTTAAATTAGTTTATTCTGTAGCAGCAAATGCTAGTCACAATATGGGTCTCAACGAAACCAATTTAGTCATTAGTAAAGCTGAGGTCAACAAAAGTATTACTGTGAAAAAATTAAAACCTCGAGCTAGAGGACGAAGTTATCCAATAAAAAGACCCACTTGTTGTATAACAATTGTATTGAAAGATATATCTTCTTTAAATGAGGAAGAGTTTAAAAGATCCGAATACTCTATATTATGCTTGAAAAAACCTAGATGTCTAAATAAATACACGGATATTGCATGTTATAATATGGATAATAATGGGGGAATATGGGACAAAAAATAAATCCACTTGGTTTTAGACTTGGTGCAACCCAAGGACATCGCTCTATTTGGTTTGCACAACCAAAAAAGTATTCTGAAGGTCTACAAGAAGATCACAAAATAAGAGATTGTATCAAAAATTATGTAAAAAAAAATATAAGAATATTCTCCGGTGTTGAGGGAATTGCACGTATCGAGATTCAAAAAAGAATTGATCTCATTCAGGTAATAATCTATATGGGATTCCCAAAGTTATTAATAGAAAGTGGGTCTCGAAGAATCGAAGAATTACAAATGAATGTACAAAAAGAGTTAAATTTTGTCAACCGAAAACTAAACATTGCTATTACAAGACTTGAAAACCCTTATGGAAACCCTACTATTCTTGCAGAATTTATAGCCGGGCAGCTAAAGAATAGAGTTTCATTTCGAAAAGCAATGAAAAAAGCTATTGAATTAACTGAACAAGCAGGTACAAAGGGAATTCAAGTACAAATTGCAGGGCGGATAGACGGAAAAGAAATTGCACGTGTTGAATGGATCAGAGAAGGTAGGGTTCCTCTACAAACGATTCGAGCTAAAATTGATTATTGTTCCTATACGGTTGGAACTATCTATGGGATATTAGGGATTAAAATTTGGATATTTGTAGACGAGGAATAATAAGCCTTTCCTCAATTTATCTTTCTATTTTATTCAATGATAGAAAAAAAAAATAAATTTTATTTTAATAGTAAGTGAGAAATTCTATAGGCTTGAATAAAAATTCAATTAATTATTTGAAATAATTGCTATGCTTAGTGTGCGACTCGTTGGTTTTTCTGTTAGGATAAAAATAGACCTGACCATAACATAATATGAACTAATAATTCAAAAAAACCAACTCATCATTTCACATTATCTGGATCGAAAAAAGAAAGCAGTCAAGATATGTTATATTGGCCATGTCATATCATTGTAGCAACTGAAATCTTTTTTGCATAAACAAAAACACCAATCTAATTATCAGTTGTGAAGCATTAAAAGTATACGGATAAATGGAAGGGTGAAAGAAAGAGAGAAAAAGAATATCAATGATATAAGATTCCAATATGGAATATGTAAGGTCTATGAGTCATCTCATAGAAAGATAGTGTAAGAAAACAGCAATACTAATTGGTTCATAATTAGATGAATCTGTTAATAGAAGAAAAAAGCAAAGAGCCCTGAGTCAATAAAGACTGAGAAGATTGACTCAACAACAAATTTCATTCATTAGGGGCTCCATTGTAGAATTAAGACCTAACCATTAATCAAGAAATGATGGGGACGAGGGAACCCAAGAATACATAATATTCTGTTGAAAAAAAATATTAATGATTCATTGGGTAGGATGGCGGAATCCACCCAAGACCAATCAATTAATTCGAAATGGTCATTTCATGGACTAAGCTTAGAACCTAAATAGATATAAAAAGAGTAAATATTCGCCCGCGAACTTTTTTTTATTGGCTTGAATTTCTATATTTTGGTCGCTCAAGGACCCCCCAAAAAATAATAGATAATAAAAGAAAAGAGAAACCAAAATTAAATAAAGATTCCATTATTTATAAGACCTAAAAAATAAATTATAGATAATTTATTTGAATATAAAAAATATATAAATATGTAAATTATGTATAAATAGAATACATATTTAGTTCTATCTCAAAAGAAGAGAGAAAAATGGATAATAGATTACATGAAATCTCAAAGAATACCCTAATTCAATCTATTATTGACACTATATATGTATAGTCTATTCTTTTGGAATCGTCTCATTCGTGAGGAGCTGGATGAGAAGAAACTCTCATGTCCGGTTCTGTAGTAGAGATGGAATTGAGAAAAAACAACCATCCACTATAACCCCAAAAAAACTAGATTTCGTAAACACCATCGAGGAAGAATGAAAGGAATTTCGTATCGAGGTAATCATATTTGTTTCGGTAGATATGCTCTTCAGGCACTTGAACCTGCTTGGATCACATCTAGACAAATAGAAGCGGGACGACGAGCAATGACACGAAATGCACGACGTGGCGGAAAAATATGGGTACGTATATTTCCAGACAAACCGGTTACAGTAAGACCCACGGAAACACGTATGGGTTCGGGAAAAGGATCTCCTGAATATTGGGTAGCTGTCGTTAAACCGGGTAGAATACTTTATGAAATGGGCGGAGTAGCAGAAAATATAGCCAGAAAGGCTATTTCAATAGCGGCGTCAAAAATGCCTATACGAACCCAATTCATTATTTCGGGCTAGGAATGTAGAATCAAAGGAAAGTGGTCTTTGGTATGCAAAAAAAATTGCCATTTCAAATTTATTTTTTGTTTGATTTGAACAAACAATATTTCTTTTTGTTTTTTTTTTAGCCCTTTGAATTGAAAAAACGGATTCACAAAAATAATATGATTCAACCTCAAAGCCATTTGAATGTAGCGGATAACAGCGGGGCCCGAAAATTGATGTGTATTCGAATCATAGGAGCTAGTAATCGACGATATGCTCATATTGGTGACGTTATTATTGCTGTAATCAAAGAAGCAGTCCCAAATACACCTCTAGAAAGATCAGAAGTGATTAGAGCTGTAATTGTACGTACTTGTAAAGAACTCAAACGTGAAAACGGTATGATAATACGCTATGATGACAATGCTGCGGTTGTTATTGATCAAGAGGGAAATCCAAAAGGAACCCGAATTTTTGGTGCGATCCCCCGCGAATTGAGACAGTTAAATTTCACTAAAATTATTTCATTAGCACCTGAAGTGTTATAAGATGAGACCAAGATCTAGTTAGAATATTTGAATTCAATTAATTAATAGATTGTATTTCACGTATATACTTTTCAAAATTTTAAAATATTAAATAAATAAAGAGCATGTTAATTATATTAAAATTCGAAAGAAACACTCATTTTGGTTTATCATGGGTAAGGATACTATTGCTAACCTAATAACCTCTATACGCAATGCTGACATGACTCGAAAAGAAATGGTTCGAATACCATCTACTAACATCACTGAAAACATTGTGAAAATACTTTTACGAGAAGGTTTTATTGAAAACGTAAGGAAACATTTTAAAAACAACCAAAATTTTTTGGTTTTAACCCTACGACATAAAAGGAATAGGAAAGGACCATTTAAAAGTATTTTAAATTTAAAACAGATCAGTAGACCTGGTCTACGAATCTATTCTAACTATCAAAAAATTCCTAGAATTTTAGGAGGGATGGGGGTTGTAATCCTTTCCACTTCGAGGGGTATAATGACAGACCGAGAGGCTCGACTAGAAAAAATGGGCGGAGAGATTTTGTGTTATATATGGTAATCTTTATAATATGCGAATTATATACAAAACTTCCCTATCTCTTTTTTGTAAAAAAAAAGAGAGAGGATTTTATAATATGATATAAGTGTTGCTTCATTAGTTGATACTTGAAGGGTTTTCACCAAAAATGAAAGAACAAAAATAAAGTGATGAAGGTTTAATTCCAGAACCCCTGATATGTTCTGGGTTCGTTGTCGTTTAGATAATAGAGATAGAATTATAGATTTTTTAGGACCGATTCAACATAGTAGTATACATATACTAGCGCGGAATAGTGTTAAAATGAAAGTAAATTTTTATGATTCAACCATAGAACGTATAGTTTTATAAACTACAAAACAAAGATGCAAATCATTTTTTTTTCAATATTTTTTGTTTTTGTTTTGTAAGGATACACTTCTCAATTCAAAATTTCAAGAAACTTATTTTCTTCAAATAGGTAGATTCGCAATTAAAGTAAGGAATGACAGACAAATATGAAAATAAGAGCCTCCATTCGTAAAATTTGTGAAAAATGTCGACTGATCCGTAGGCGGAAACGAATTATAGTAATTTGTTCCAACCCGAGACATAAACAAAGACAAGGATAATCTTTCTCTAAAAAACGAAAAAAAAAAGATCTGTTTTAACATGAAATGGATATATCCATATATCTCTGATTTTGATTTATGAGATGATAAAATATGGCAAAACCCATATCAAGAAGTGGTTTACGTAGAAATGGACGTATTGGTTTACGTAAAAGTACGCATAAAATACCAAAGGGAGTTATTCATGTTCAAGCAAGTTTCAACAATACAATTGTGACTGTTACGGATGTACGGGGTCGAGTAATTTCTTGGTCCTCCGCCGGTACTTGTGGATTCAAAGGTACAAGAAGGGGGACGCCATTTGCGGCTCAAACCGCAGCAGGAACTGCTATTCGGACAGTAGTGGATCAAGGTATGCAACGAGCAGAAGTCATGATAAAGGGCCCCGGTCTCGGACGAGATGCAGCATTAAGAGCGATTCGTCGAAGCGGTATACTATTAAGTTATATATGTGATGTAACTCCTATGCCCCATAATGGCTGTAGGCCCCCTAAAAAAAGACGTGTGTAAAAATAACCATTAACTAGATTTCAAGAGAAATAAACAATTCAATAATTTGATCAAATAATATTACTATGGTTCGAGAGAAAATAAGAGTATCTACTCGGACACTAAAGTGGAAATGTCTTGAATCAAGAGCAGACAGTAAACGTCTTTATTACGGACGCTTTATTCTGTCTCCACTTATGAAAGGTCAAGCAGATACAATAGGTATTGCGATGCGAAAAGCTTTGCTTGGCGAAATAGAAGGAACATGTATCACACGTGCAAAATCTGAAAAAATACCACATGAATACTCCACCCTAATAGGTATTCAAGAATCAGTCCATGAAATTTTAATGAATTTGAAAGAAATTGTATTGCGAAGTAATCTGTATGGAAGTGGTGGCGCGTATATTTATGTCAAGGGTCCTGGATATGTAACGGCTCAAGATATCATCTTACCACCTTCTGTGGAAATCATTGATAATACGCAATATATAGCTAAACTAACAGAACCAATCAATTTTTGTATTGAATTACAAATAGAGAGAAATCGAGGATATCGTATACAAACCCCAAATAACTTTCAAGACGGAAGTTATTCTATAGACGCTGTATTCATGCCTGTTCGAAATGCGAATCATAGCATTCATTCTTATGTCAATGGGAATGAAAAACAAGAAATACTTTTTCTGGAAATATGGACAAATGGAAGTTTAACTCCTAAAGAAGCACTTCATGAAGCCTCTCGGAATTTGATTGATTTATTTATTCCTTTTTTACATGCGGAA